AGATTATTATTGTGCTCAAGATAAAGAACCTTCGTTTCATTCGTGGAATAACCCAACAATTAAAATAACTAGAAATCTAAATGCCCCAGCAGCCAAAAAAAGGTTAAACCCGCCGCTCATTCTGGCCAGTACCGGAAAAAGTAAGACAATTTCAACATCAAAAATTAAAAAGATAATAGCGAGCAAAAAGAAGCGAAGAGAGAAAGGAAGCCGTGCCGATTTAACTGGATCAAATCCGCACTCAAAAGGAGAATTCTTCTCCCGATCCGCAGTGGTCCGTTTTGATAAAATCCATCCTAATAGCATTACAATAAAGGATAATAAAATAGCTACAAATCTTCTAAGTAAAGTTCTTAACATTTAATTAGTACTAGAGAGATATTTCTCCCGTATTAATCAACATCAATGATTTCCGTTCAACCCGGCGTAGTACTAAAGCTTAGTGAGGATGTTCATCAGAATATAAAGTGATTAGCAAACAGAAAATGTAAGCCTGAATCACACTAATCCCAAATTCAAAAATAGTATAGAAAACTTGAATTGCCACTAGAGTAATTATACTAAAAGAAGGAAATGAAAACATTCTAGCTGTTAAGTAATTTCCGATTAAAGTTAGAACAATGTGCCCAGCCCTTATATTAGCCATTAATCGAACAGAGAGTGTAATTGGACGGGCCATAATCCTAACTGTTTCGATTAATACAAGAAATGGATTCAAAGGCGCTGGAGCTCCTATAGGAAGAAGTGCCGCAATTGTCGAACTTGGTATATATACAGCTCCTGAGATAATCAAAGACAGCCAGAGAGGAAACCCGAGAGAGAAAGAAACAGCCAAGTGTCTAGTTGCACTAAATACGTAGGGGATTAACCCAGCCAAATTTATAAAAATGAGCAAGAGAAACAAACCAGAAACTAAGCCCATGAAACCCCCTAAATTTACTCCAAAAGAACGAAATACTTGAGAAGTAATAGTTTCCTTGAATAAATAAATAACTTCTATTCAAGACGGATTTCTTACCCAAAATCTTGTTCTAAATAACAGGACAATAAACAAAGAAAAAGCTCAAACTAAACCATATATAGATAAAAAAACTTGATTATGATCGTCAAAAGATGAAAAAATATCAACAAGCATTCTTTATATTAATTAATGTATTATCAGTTTCACTTATTCTCAGCTACCTTTATTTCTTTTACCGAAACTCCGGCTTTGAAATATAATTTCTTTTGCCATCAAATTAAGCTGAAAGTGAGTAAGACTACAAATCAAAACAAAACAAATAAAAGTACTCAATTCAAAGGAGAAAGCTGTGGCATTTACCAGAAAGTACTAAATTGTATTAGTAACATAAGACTGACAATCTTAAATTATATTTTAACTAACTCTCTTTAACTATAAAAACATAGAGGGGAGAAGGAGGACCAACATAATCCCCCCTAAAAGATTAACAAGAATAGCGAAGGATACATAATTATTTACTTCCCAGGTGTCTAAGGTGAAAGAATTTAAGAATTTAACCTTCAATCTTAGAACTTCAGAAAAAAACAGACTTAAATAATAAAATAATCTCATTAAAGACCCTAACACAAGAAAGAATAGTACGCCCCAAGGACTTGCAGTCACTGATCTTCTGATCACAGTCCACTTAGAAATAAACCCTAATAGCGGAGGCAACCCGCCTAAAGATAATAACATTACTATAAACCTAAAAGCTGCTTTAGAATCAGATTTTCCGGCAGATCTCACATCAACTAAACTCCCAGAATCCAAGGCTCACAAACTCACAAAAATACAAATAGAAATCACAACGTAAATTCTGAAGTAGATTTTTATGCTCCTTTCTCCATAGCAGCTAGCAAATAGAATTCAACCTATATGTCCAATTGAAGAATAGGCAAGCAAGGCCCGAATTTGAGTCTGATTAAGCCCGCCAATTCCCCCAACAAGACTAGAGCCAGCCCCTAACAAACAAAAAAGTAAAAATACACTATAAACAAGGCTGGCATCTAATACTGCTAATATCAAAAAAGCTGGTGCCACTTTTTGTCAGGTAGCTAACAACAAGCAAGAAAACCAAGATAAACCAGCTATAACACTAGGAAATCAGAAATGAAAAGGAAACACTCCTATTTTTAATAGCAACCCTAATCCTAAGAAAATACTTCCTATAAATCCTCTAGCAAATACAAATCCAAGAGACTCCCAGGAAAACGTTAAACTATACCCAAAGAGACTCCCAAAAATTAGAAACCTAGACCCTATTGCCTGGATGATAAAATATTTTACAGCAGATTCTCTTTCTAATATGCTTTTCTGATAAACTAAAATTGGCAAAAATCCAATTAAATTGATCTCCAGGCCAGCTCAGACTCCTAATCAATGTGGGGACGACAGAGAAAATATTGTACCAAAAAATATAACAATAAAAAACATAAAACTAAAAGGCAAACTCGAAAACATAAGAAAAAGAGTAAGCCTAAATACTCAAAACAAAGTTAGCAGCCCTGTTTCACAAGTTGTTTTTTCTGTTTCAGATATAATCTTTTATTAATTTATTTCTAAAAAAATATTTCATAACAACTTTTTTCAAGAAAAGACTTGGTTCTGATCTACTATAACAATACTAGTAAATAATTACACATGGTTTCTGTTGACTGTGGTGAGGGGGTTACGAAATAGATTAAAGATTCTATTCTTTGCTTCTAGTTTAAGGCCCTGAGTGTTATAAAGACATGATACTCAATAAATTTCACTAACACCAGTGTTGAATTTTAATATATGTATGTCAGTGCGCATTAGTTTAGCTAAGTAGGTCCGGTTAACTGGGTGCCAGCAGCCGCGGTTACACCTAGGGACCAAGTTGTTACCTTAGGTAAAAAAGATAGTTAAATTTACGTTATATTTCCACACAAGAGTAATTATTAAGGTAAAATTTTAAAATTACTTTTAGTTCGAATGGAGATCTTGAGGTATTGACGCTATGAAATTTAAAAGGGAAACTGGGATTAGATACCCCACTATTTTTAAATATAAACTGGTTATATAAGCCTACCAGAGCACTATGAACCGTTCGTTTAAAACTCAAAGGACTTGGCGGTGCCTTAGACCTCTTAGGGGAACCTGTTTCGTAATCGACAGTCCACGTCAGACCTCACCTTTCTTAGTATTCAGTATGTATACCGTCGTCGTCAGGTAACTTTTAAGAAATTAAACGTTAGCAATGAAGTTACCATAAACTTCTACGTCAGATCAAGGTGCAGCTCATAAAAAGGAGAGAATGGGTTACAATTAAAATTTATAACTACGGAGCATATAAGTTGCAATAATTATGTGAAGGAGGACTTGAAAGTAAAGGATTGAAACATAAAAATAAAAATTTCTTGAATTTATGGCTCTGAGGCGTGCACACATCGCCCGTCGCTCTCGTTGAAAAATGAGATAAGTCGTAACATAGTAGAGGTAACGGAAGTTGCCCCTAGTTAGCAAGTTGTAGCTCAAGGGTAGAGCGTTGGTCTTGTAAACCAAAGGCTGGATTTAATATCTCACTTGCTCTTTATAATTTATAAATCTTCTGAGTATGATTTAGTACGGCTGCCTTCCAAGCAGAAGGATTAAGAAAACTTAAAGAAGATATAAATGTAGGACGTAGCATAAATTAATGTATTTCACTTACACTGAAATGATACTTTCGGCACGAAGTCGTCTTAATTTATTTCTCATAATCTATATTTTATTTCACTATATTATTTATTGAAGCATCAAAAAACACAGTAATGGCGATAGAAGTTTTGTCTTAAAGAATCTAAGTACCGCAAGGGAAAAATATGAACTAGAAAAAAGTAGTTTGTCAAACGTGCTTTTTGTATCACGACTTAGCAAGAGCAAACCAGACATACTGAGTTCTCGAAATCTAACGAGCTATTTTGTTTTAATTTATTAGAATTTTAGCTCTAAATGTGGCAAAATTTAAGGAATAAATAAAAATAGAGATGAAATTTCATTCGCGTTAGTGATAGCTAGTTCTCCTTAAAAAATATAAAAGTATTAAAGTAAGGTAAAGTTAGTAGGTAAATTTTTCAGCCTTTAACAATCCTTAAGGTTCACTTGTCCGAGGATAAGCTCGGACAAGGCTTTGAGAGCGGTATATAGGTTTATCTTTGTGTGGGCTTAAGATTGGCCACCACGTGTAAGCTTGTTATAAAGTAGTCTACAACTTCTTTAAAAATTAATATACTAAATTCCAATAAAGATAGCTGGAGTATTAATAATTGAAACCAATCAAATTAAATACCTATGCTAAGATGAGTATTACACTTAAAAATAACTTAGAAAAGTAATAAAGAATTTTTTTAGAATCATATTATTGCAGATAAATTAAATATCTAGAAGGAACTCGGCAAAAATCTGCTTCGCCTGTTTATCAAAAACATGGCTCTTTGTTTTACCCACATAAAGAGTCGAGCCTGCCCAGTGAAGAATTTTAACGGCCGCGGTACTCTGACCGTGCAAAGGTAGCATAATCATTTGCCTTATAATTGAAGGCTAGTATGAATGGTTTGACGAAAGCAGATCTGTCTCCTTTTTACTTTTTAGAACTTGACCTTTAGGTGAAGAGGCCTAAATATTATTGAAGGACAAGAAGACCCTGTCGAGCTTAAAAGAGATGTGCGGAAGTTAATATTCTCCTAAATAAATAACCCGTTAAGCTTTTTAGTTGGGGCGACTGAGGAACAAAAAAAGCTTCTTAATCAAAAAAGACTAACAAGTTTAGATCCAACCAGTTTGATTTAAGAAATTAGTTACCGCAGGGATAACAGCATAATCTCCTTTGAGAGACCTAATCGAAAGGGGGGGTTGTGACCTCGATGTTGGACTAGAATATCCTAAAGATGCAGAAGTCTTTAAAGGTTGGTCTGTTCGACCATAAAAATTCTACATGATCTGAGTTCAGACCGGCGTGAGCCAGGTCAGTTTCTATCCTCAATTTATATCCTTGGGCTTAGTACGAAAGGATTGGCCTAAGAAATACTATTTTTTTTAAGAACAAATATAACTAACAGATTAATTTTATTATCAAATTAGCAAAATTTTTAATGCTGCTGACTTAGGATCAGTGATTATAGGTGAGACCCCTTTATTTGATATCCAAGTAGATAAAAATAGCAAAAAGTGCGCTAGATTTAAGCTCTAGACATGAAGATGAAAGCTCTTCTTTTTATAATGTATCTATCTCTAGCGGCTTCTCTTTTTACTTACATCTGCATTCTCTTAGCCGTAGCCTTTTTTACCTTGTTAGAGCGTAAAGGATTAAGATACATGCAAATTCGAAAAGGACCAAATAAAGTTGGGATTATGGGCTTACCCCAGCCTTTAGCTGATGCTGCTAAGCTTTTAACTAAAGAAATTGCTAAACCCACCATAGCGAACTATTCCCCGTATTTTGCTGCTCCGATTTTTAGTTTTATTTTAGCTTTATTGCTTTGACAGCTGTATCCGACTACATTCTCAACCCACTATTTTAAGTGGGGAGTTCTTTTTTTTCTTTGTGTCTCTTCCTTAAATGTCTATGGAACTCTATTGGCTGGGTGGGCCTCAAACTCTAAATATGCCCTTCTTGGGAGGTTACGAGCTATTGCTCAAACGATTTCTTATGAAGTTAGAATAGCTTTAATTCTTCTTTTTCCTCTTTTCTTAGCAGGGAGTTTTAACTTTGTAGAAATTATAGAAGAACAGAAATATGTGTGGCTATTGTTTTTAATAGCACCTGCTGCATTTCTTTGATTCACCACCTGCATTGCTGAGACTAACCGGGCACCTTTTGACTTTGCAGAAGGAGAATCAGAGCTTGTGTCGGGATTTAATATTGAGTATGGAAGCGCCGGATTCGCCTTGATTTTCCTGGCCGAATATGCTAACATTTTAGTTATGGGGCTCTTTTCTGCTATTTTATTTCTCGGGGGAAAATATATATTCTTTTTTGAAAATGATTTAATTTTAATCCTAAAAGTCTCCTTTTTTGCCTTTTTGTTTATTTGAGTTCGAGCTAGGTATCCACGATTTCGATATGATCTTTTAATGGGCCTTACTTGAAAAGGATTCCTTCCGGCTGCCTTAGCACTTTTACTATTAGTGAGAATGTCTATATTTATTCAGATTTAACAAAGCATAGTTTATGAAAATACTAGCATTGGAAGTTAGAGATTGGCGCTATTGTCATGCTTTGAGAATGAGGGTAAGAATTATCTTAAGCTTGGGATTTTGTAGCGTGTTTTTATTTCCTTTAATAGCTCAGCCACTTAGACTGGGACTGTCTATTATATTCTCAACTATGCTGCTTTGCTTAGCAGTAGGTATGTTTCTATCTTCTTGATACGGCTATATTTTATTCTTAATTTATGTGGGGGGATTGCTAGTTATATTTGCCTATGTGGCAGCGCTCTCACCTAATGTACTTTTTGGCGGCGCCGGCCCATTTATATTTCTGGCCTCTACTCAACTTTTTGTACCTATCATCATATTTAACTCAATATTTTTAGACTTAAATGACCTAGCTCCTTTTCTAGGAAGACGGGAAACACTGACAAATATAAAGATCTTAGGGATTGAGCTGGTCTCCCCCTCTTTAATCTCAGTTTTAGTTGGGCTCGGAGTAGTTTTACTAATTAACCTTATTGTTGTGGTAAAAATTTGTTATTATCAACGAGGGACTCTTCGACCATTTAAGACAACTTATGCGAACTCCAATTCGAAAAACTCACCCTGTGCTTAAAATAGTAAACGGAGCATTAGTGGACCTTCCAGCCCCATCAAATTTATCCATTTGATGAAACTTTGGTTCGCTTCTTGGGCTTTGTTTAATTATCCAAATCCTAACTGGGTTATTTTTAGCTATACACTATACAGCCCATATTGATTTAGCTTTTAGCTCTGTAGTCCACATTAGCCGCGATGTGGCTTATGGTTGATTATTGCGAGCACTACACGCCAATGGCGCTTCTTGGTTTTTTATTTGTTTATACTTCCACATTGGCCGAGGCATCTATTATGGCTCATATTTGTACCAACATACATGAAATATTGGTGTAATCCTTCTTTTCCTAACGATAGCTACCGCATTTTTAGGGTATGTTCTTCCCTGGGGGCAAATATCTTTTTGGGGAGCCACTGTGATTACAAATCTCTTGTCGGCTATTCCGTATATTGGAAAAATATTAGTGGAATGAGTTTGAGGGGGATTTGCTGTTGACAATGCAACCTTAACTCGATTTTACAGAATTCACTTCCTTCTTCCATTTATTATTGCTGCAATAAGAGGTCTTCATCTGCTGTTTTTACATGAAACGGGATCAAATAACCCCCTAGGACTAAATAGAGATGGGGAAAAGGTCCCATTTCATTCATATTATAGATTTAAAGACTTAGTCGGGTTTGTTGTTCTTCTTTCCCTGTTAAGTTTTTTAGCCCTTTTTAGTCCCCAGCTGTTAACAGACCCTGAGAACTTCATCCCGGCAAACCCATTAGTCACCCCCGTACACATTCAGCCAGAGTGATACTTTCTTTTCGCCTATGCCATTCTTCGCTCTATTCCAAATAAGTTAGGAGGAGTTATTGCATTAGTATCTTCTATTGCCATCCTTTTTATTATACCGTTCACTCACGCCGGTAAATTTCGATCTATAGCATTTTATCCTGTAAACCAGATTCTATTTTGATCCTTCGTTGGTATCTTCTTCATTCTTACTTGAATTGGAGCTTGTCCCGTTGAAGCTCCTTATGAGCAAATTGGTCAAGTTTTCACCTGCCTATATTTTCTTTACTTTATTCTCGCACCCCTAACTCACATGCTTTGAGATAAACTCTTAAACTTCTAAGTTGCAATATGCAGGATAAGCTAAGACAAGCTGTTGGGCTCATAACCCAAAAATGAACCACAGGTTCTCCTACAACTTATGTGACGAAACCCTTTCCATTTAGTTGAATTTAGTCCCTGACCTTTAACGGGCTCAATGGGAGCTCTTTTTCTAACTTTAGGCCTAGCAAGCTGATTTCATGGAGGATCCTATTTAAGTATAATCTTAGGACTGACATTAATTGGGCTCACAATAATCCAGTGATGACGAGATGTTATTCGGGAAGCCACTTTTCAAGGATTTCATACAATTCAGGTCTCAAAAGGACTTCGATGAGGAATAATTCTGTTTATTGTATCCGAGGTCTGTTTTTTCTTCGCTTTCTTTTGGGCTTACTTCCATAGTAGTCTCGCCCCAGCAACGGAGTTAGGTGCCTGCTGACCCCCTATGGGAATTACCCCTCTTAATCCATTTGAAGTACCTCTCCTTAATACAGGGGTTCTTTTAGCATCAGGTGTTACTGTAACATGAGCTCACCATAGCCTCATAGAAGGGGACCGTATTGGGGGACTTCAAGGTCTAATTGCCACAGTCGCACTCGGAGTCTACTTCACAGTACTCCAAGCAGGGGAATACTATGAAGCATCTTTTAGAATCGCAGATGGCGCGTATGGCTCCACATTCTTCGTAGCTACAGGATTCCATGGACTTCATGTTTTAATTGGAAGAACTTTCCTTATAATCTGTCTTGCTCGAGTTTGATCTCAACATTTTTCTACCGGCCACCACTTTGGCTTTGAGGCAGCCGCCTGATACTGGCACTTTGTTGATGTCGTATGACTATTCTTATACCTCTCAATTTACTGATGGGGTTGCTAACTGTCAAACTACGCTTTCAACCTACTTGAATAATCTATAAATATCTTAGGTGACCGAGTTTAAGTGTTAGACTTTTAATCTAAAAACGGCATTTATCTGCCCCTAAGAGCGACAAATTTAGTCTCTGGTGGCCGAGACTATAGGCGGTAGACTGTAGATCTACCTACGGGACCAATTCTCTCAGAGAAGAGTTTTTATGGTGTAAACAAAGCACGTTAGGTTTTCATCCTAAAAGTGTGAATCTTTTTCACTAGAAATAAAATAAGACCTTAAGTTAAGCTAAACTGTGGGCCTTCAAAGCCTGAAATGGGCTGTCTCAACCCAGGTCTTGCAGAACATAAATGAAGGCCAAAAGATGAGGCGCCTAACTGTTAACTAGGAGATTGTAGATATGCCTACTCATTTAGTTAATATTTGGCTAGGTACTTTAAACATAAAAGAATTGATTTGCATTCAAAAAATGAGCGCTTGTTGCTCCCATGCCAAGCCGCCAGCGTGGGAAGCGAATCATTGCATTCGGTTTCGGCCCGTACTTTGGAGAATATTAATCTTCCCCATGCTCTGTTTAACCCGGGGTCAACTGGGTCAAAAAATAACTAAATGCAACCCACCTCGCTGTAGTTTAAGAAAAACGCTAAACTGCAAACTTAGAGATTGGTCATCCACAGCGAGTAATGTAAAGTAGCACAGACGGGGATTGTGGTTTAGGCGGCATAGTATCAACACCAGTGCAGGCATATCTTTAGCGGCCACCACACACAGGTATACATATATAGGTGTATATATACATATATATATATATATATATATATATATATAGGTATATACAGTTCTCTCTCCTCTCAACCATTCTTTCCCATTCTTTCTGTATAGTTTGGTCAGATACCGGTATCTATAATTAAGCTGCTATGTGGACTACGGATCTTGCTTTGATATGCGGGCTAACTAATGTGATTACCGCAGTATATCATTAAGCTAATTTCGTGTGTGATATGTCCTGTGTGTGGTATACCCTGAGGCGAGTGTATCCGCCTCCTCAGCATCTTCAGTGCTGTGCTCTCAAGTGTAAGCTACCAAGGTTTAATTAATTGCTGTTAGAACAATTAGAACTACGGCGGTGAAAATAACTATAATAAAGAAAGTAAAAAGCCTAATTTGAAGTGCTTGATTTTTTTTCCTAGATGCAGAGACAACTTGCAGGGTTCCTTGTCCGCCTGCTACCTCGAGTCAACCTTGGTCTACAGATTTTATGGCTTTTGTTCCGAGGAGTATAGAAAATTTAGTTAGGGGTTGAGCGGATAATAGGCTGAGTATCCATATTGTATTCAGAAATGTCTTAGTTTTAGTTACTGGCTTCTCAAAGAAATCTTTCTTTCAGATATGGAAGGCAATAAAGATCCCAGAGATAATTACCAATACTGTTAGACATTTGTGCGTTGATGGAAGAATGAAGGGAATTGGTCTAAATTGGATAAATACTGCTTGAAGAAAAAGGCCACCAAAGATGGCACAAAGGGTCAGCAATCCGGTGGCAAAGTTAATATAAAAGTCGTCTTCCTTTTTTGCATGAAAGGGATTTCCCTGTATTGGTCCTCATAAAGTCGAGAAAGATAGGCGTAGAGAATATGCGGAGGTTATTCCTGTTGCTAAGAAGATTAGGGATACCATGAAAAAGTTTGTAGGGGCTGCCAATGAAAGCTCCAAAATTAAGTCTTTTGAATAAAACCCTCTTAGGAAGGGTGCTCCGCAGAGAGACAGGTTAGCTACATTTATACAGGTTGTTGTAAGGGGGAGGTGCTTAAACATTAGGCCTCTATATCGAATATCTTGGTTATTAGACCTTCTGTGAATTACTGCCCCCGCACATAGAAACAATAAGGCTTTAAAAAGAGCGTGGGTATAAAGATGAAATAGCGCTAGGTATATTGCTCCTATGGCTAAAGATATTATTATAACTCCTAGTTGTCTGAGGGTTGAAAGGGCAATAATTTTCTTTAAATCATTCTCATAGTTGGCGCCGATTCCAGCTATTAAAAGAGTAAGAACAGAGATAAAAAGGAGCCTTGGCTTAAAGAAGTCTCAGGCGAGGAGGGAAGGGTAAAATCGAATAAACAGAAACACCCCAGCTGTGACAAGAGTTGAAGAGTGGACGAGAGCTGAGACAGGTGTTGGCGCAGCTATAGCTGCTGGGAGTCAGGCTGAAAATGGGATTTGAGCTCTTTTTGTTATCCCGGCAATTAAGATGCAGAGGGCTAGTCAGGAAGAAAGATAGAAGTCTCAAACCATAAGTACCCTTCAATATCCTGTTAGAACAAGAATTCCAATAGAGAGAAGAATTATTACATCTCCCACCCGATTAGCTAGTACGGTAAGCATACCAGCACCTAAAGACTTTGTGTTTTGGTAGTAGATAACTAGGGCAAAGGAAACAATTCCGAGGCCGTCTCAGCCCAATAAAAGAGCCGGTAGGCTTGGAATAAAAACTAGGAGGTTTATAGATAAAACAAATAATATAACTAGTCAGGTAAATCGTTTTAGAAATGGATCGTGGGATATATAAGAGGATGAAAAAGCTATAACAGACCCTGAAATTAAGCAGACAACATTACTAAATCTCAGCCCTAAAGGATCTAAAATGAAAATCGCTGTTATATAGCAGGAACTAACTTCCACCAGACTAAACTCGTAAAGAATAGAGATGTTTTTTCTTGTAATATAGGCAACCACGGGGAAGATAAGAACCCTATAAGAGAGGAGAAATAAGGATCTAATAGAAGAAGACTTTAAAGTTTTAAACATGAGTTAAATAAAATTTATTTTTATTTTTAGCGCCACAAGCTAACGTTTTGTATTAAACTAATCTAACTTCACAGTTAGTATCAAAAGAAAACTAATTCGGGTTTTAAAATTAGAAAGTTAGCCGGAATTCAATGTAAAAATAATAGAGTGTATCTTCTAGGATTGGCTTGTCTAAAGGGCTTTGTAAACTTAGGGGCTCCACCATGCTGGCTACAAGTAAAGAGGTATATACTATATAAAGCAGATAAAAATCTTATTATAGCTAGCGGTAGAATGAAGTATCTTGACCTGAAAATTACTGAAGGAAAGATTATAATTTCCCCTAAAAGATTAATTCTTGGCGGTGCCGCTATATTTAGTACACAGAATAGGAATCACCAAAGAGATAAAAAGGGTAAAAGTATTAATATTCCTTTAGATATAAATAGGCTTCGAGTATGTCTTTTTTCATATAAGTAGTTTGCCAGCCTAAAAAGTGCTGAGGAGCAGAATCCATGAGCAATTATTATGGCTAGAGCACCACCCCAACCTCAGGTTGTTCCTGAGAAGGCGCCTGCTAGTATTAAAGATATGTGGCCAATTGAAGAGTAGGCAATTAAGGCTTTTAAGTCAATTTGGCGAAAACAGACAATAGCTGTTATTATACCGCCCCATAAACCTAAAGACAGAAGTAAAATAGAAGTGTGTTGGGTGTGAAAGTTAAAAAACTGATGAGATCGAAGAATTCCATACCCGCCTAATTTTAATAAAACGGCTGCTAAGACTATGGATCCAGCAACAGGTGCTTCTACGTGAGCTTTAGGAAGCCACAAATGAACTGAAAATATAGGCAGTTTAACCAGAAAGGCAGTGAAAATCAGAAGAGTTAAGAGATTTCAAGCTCAGAAGGAAAGCCTCAACTCCCCATGAAGTAGTGAAATATATATTATACTTGATGAACTCAACTCTTTTCTTGCCCATAAGATAGTCAGGAGCAATGGAAGGGAGGCAGCTACGGTATAAATTATTATATATATTCCGGCCTGTAGACGTTCTGGTTGATACCCCCAGCCTAGAATTAGGAGTAAGGTTGGAATCAGAGAAGCCTCGAATATAAAATAGAAAGATAAAATGCTTCTTAAAAGAAAGGTAGTAACAAGAATCAAATTTAAGAAAAGAACGAAAAAAGAGAATGAGAAGACTTTGTTTTTCGCAATTTTAACAGAAGACTGTCTAGCTACCTTTATTATTAGGGAGATTCAGAAGGTGAGGGCTACAAGAGCGGAAGATATAGAATCTTGTAAGAGAAAAGAATTTCTTAAATAAAACCTTCAATTTTCCTGGTACAAATGGGTAATAGATAGAATCGCCCCGATACTTAGGCCCCATGTTTTTATATACCAGTTAATTTTTTGTCTGCCCATAATTAAAAGGGATCTTGCTAATAGGATCAATCCTAACATTTTTGAGTGGAGAAACTAGATACGTAATCATTTCCTCGTGCCCGAATTATAGACACCAAGACACTCAACCCAAGGCTTGCCTCGCAAGCCCCAAGGGCAATAAAAACTAAAGCAGCTTCCCCCCTAATAGATGCTTTAAATATAGAGAACAAAAGAATAAATACCCTTATAGTAATAGCTTCTAAACTTAGAAGCACACTAAGTAAATGTTTATAGCGAAAAGCTAGAGAGAGAAGGGCCATTATGAAACTAACAAACCTAACTAATATTAAAAAAGGTCCCATATCCTCTTTAACAAGGGGGTCTAATCCCCCTCCCAAGAAATCAAAATTCTTTGTGCGCTAACACCGCTGTTAATGGTTGTTTAATAAGCCATTAAGTGATTCGAACACTTTAATTCTGTTTTCAAGACAGAACGTCCCCAGGACACAACAGCAGAATAAAATTATTTAGAAGTGACTTAATATTATTATTCTTCAGATACGTGAACAACTCAGTTCATAAAGTTCTTTAATGGGATCGCTTCTACTACGATAGGCATAAAAGAATGGTTAGCTCCGCAGATTTCGGAACATTGACCATAGAAGATTCCTGGGTGTTTAACAAAAAATCTTAGTTGATTTAACCGCCCAGGAATAGCATCAGCTTTTACCCCCAGAGATGGAACTGTTCAAGAATGAATAACGTCAGCTGAAGTTACAAGGACTCGAATGTCCGTTTCAGTTGGAAGAACAACTCGATGATCTACTTCTAGTAATCGAAAATCCCCATCACCTAACTCGTCTGTTGGAACTATATATGAGTCAAACTCAATATCTAAAAAATCCGAGTACTCATAGCTTCAGTATCACTGGTGCCCCACACTTTTAATCGTGAGACTACAATCTCCGACCTCATCCAATAAGTAAAGAAGACGAAGAGATGGGAGGGCAAGAAATACGAGAATGATTGCCGGAATAATTGTTCAAATGGTTTCGATTTCTTGACCTTCTACTAACGATCGACAGGTCAATTTATTAATCATTAGTGAAAAGGCGGCATATCCAACTAAACTAATAATCATCACCAATACTATTATAGCATGATCATGGAAAAAAATTAATTCTTCTATTAAAGGAGAAGCTGCGTCCTGAAATCCTAGTTGACCTCAAAAGCTCATATCTTAATAACATTTTGGTTGGACTGAGAGTAATTTTAATCTATTCTAACTTACTAACGCTCCGGTTTCTGGGGCATTATGGAAATCTGCCGGTAAAATATTATCCCATTCGAGAGCAGTTCTTAAGTGCATACTTCAGACAACGCTTCGCTGTGAAACTAGTGCTTCTCAGACGATAACCATAAAGTAAAGAACAGCTACAAAGGAAATTATTGATCCTATTGAAGAAATTACATTCCACTTAGTGTAACAATCCGGATAATCTGAGTATCGCCGCGGTATTCCGCTTAATCCTAAAAAATGTTGAGGAAAGAAAGTAACATTAACCCCAATAAACATAATATAAAAATGGGCTTTTGTTCATCGGGAATGGAGAGTTACCCCGCTCAAAAGAGGAAACCAATAATTGAAAGCCCCAAATAAAGCAAAGACGGCTCCCATTGATAGTACATAGTGGAAATGGGCAACTACATAATAAGTATCGTGTAGTATAATATCTAAAGAAGAATTTGAAAGAACAATACCCGTTAAGCCTCCTACCGTAAATAGAAAAATAAACCCTAGGGCCCACAACATGGGTGTTTCATATTTAATTTTTGCTCCGTGAATCGTAGCAAGCCAACTAAAGACCTTAATACCGGTAGGAACCGCAATGATTATTGTTGCTGCAGTAAAATAGGCTCGCGTATCTACATCCATACCAACTGTGAATATGTGGTGTGCCCACACAATAAAACCTAGGACTCCAATGGCTAATATAGCATAAATCATCCCTAAAGTGCCAAAGGTTTCTTTTTTTGAGGAATAGTGTGTCACAATGTGGGAAATTATACCAAACCCGGGTAAAATTAAAATATACACCTCAGGGTGGCCAAAGAATCAAAAGAGGTGCTGGTATAAGATTGGATCCCCTCCTCCTGCTGGATCGAAGAAGGCTGTATTAAAGTTTCGATCTGTTAAAAGTATCGTAATAGCCCCGGCTAAGACAGGAAGTGATAGTAAAAGAAGAATTGCAGTAATCTTCACGGATCAGACAAAAAGAGGAAGACGTTCAAATTGCATTCCTCGTCACCGCATATTAATAATTGTGGTAATAAAATTTACTGCACCTAGGATTGAGGAAACACCAGCTAGGTGGAGGGAAAAAATAGCCAGGTCAACAGAGCCGCCTGCATGCGCTAAATTCCCAGCTAAAGGAGGATATACAGTCCACCCTGTCCCAACTCCCCTTTCAACTGCAGCAGAAGAAAGAAGAAGTAAGAGTGCTGGAGGAAGTAGTCAAAAACTTATGTTATTCAACCGAGGGAAAGCTATATCCGGAGCCCCTAATATCAGCGGAACAAGTCAATTTCCAAATCCTCCAATTATTATGGGCATTACCAGAAAAAAAATTATAACAAATGCATGAGCTGTGACAATTACATTGTATAGCTGGTCATCACCAAGTAAAGCCCCAGGTTGACCTAATTCAGCTCGAATTAAGAGACTTAGGGCAGTTCCAACTAAACCAGATCATATGCCAAATAAAATATATAAAGTTCCAATATCTTTATGGTTTGTAGAAAAAAGTCAACGCAT